ATTCCTCAATCCTAACGAAGTAGTTCTTCTGGAATCCAATGAACAACAACGATTACTTAGGATCAGCTTAAGAATTTGTGGCACCGTAGTAGAATCATTATCAATGGCACGCTGTACGCCTAAGTGCGAAAAGACAGTGCAAGCTTTGTTATGCCGAAACCTAAATCTTAAGTTAGCAACACTTCTAAATGCCACTTCTTCCCGTCGCATCCGTCTTCAGGACGATCTAGTCACAAAGTTTCACGTCTTAGTGAGTGCAGCATTTTCCCCCTCCTGCTTGTTGAAAGCTAAAAAAGTAGAACTCATTCGAGAGGGCTTGGTGGTCTTAAGAAAGGTTCGGGTGGGGGGTTCTCTTAAGAATAAAGAGGATGAATAGAAGATAATTCATCTTCATGCTAACAGAAGAGCGGATCCAATACCAAGACGACTTCTTTCTCAGGAAGTGCAGCAAGTACTCACGAATTTTTGGAATGCCCCACGAGTGAGTTGCCAAGTGCCCCCTAGGAGGGCAGTCTACCACAAGATCGAGTTGGAGCCTGGAGCCAAACCCCCTTCTATTTAGACTGGGGCTAGGTTTAGCAGATGGCCCCCAACTAGCATCTATTAGTTAAGGAAGGGGATTCGCTCAGGAAAGAATTTAAGGAAGTCATCACGACCTATTTAGAGTCCAGCCTCCAAGGCAGTTTTTCTCTTGCTGGGGAAAAGATTGGGGAGCCCCTGTTTTCTTCCAGAAGAAGCGGGAGCAATTGAGTCCCCAAGACCAAGGGTGACGGAAATGCTTCTCGACAGATTTTCAGCAACTAGCTAAATTGGATAGGGCGAGACCGTCACGTCATAGGATCTGTCTCATCGAAGAAGTTGTCGACCAACCTAGTCTGACTATTCTTCTTTATTTTATTTCGCGAGGCTCTACAAGACAAGCCGAAGCTCAAGAAGTAGGGCTATCACAACAAATATGGGGCTATTGGTAGAAGCCTTACGCCAACTAAGGGCCTCTTCTCTTACTATATTATATATCTTTCTCTTTTCTTTCTTTTTCCGCTAGATCCCATAACGCATAAGGCTCCAAAGCGCCTGTCGATAAGCGAAAAGCTGCTCGGGAAGAGCCGCTCACGAGGAGGAAAAGGTTCGTGATCATAGAGCTCGACCATGTCACAAGCCATTGAGAGAATTCATTCACTATTACGTGACTCGTCATTAGCCGCCAAGACTCGTCAGGCTATCGCGGAACAATGGAAACTCTTATTCGCCGAGACCTGTATGAAGGTCTACCAAACCCCAGGATCCTAAAGTCATGCCAATCCCATGGGGCAGGATCTATCGGAAAGGGTGACGAGTCGGTCAATGGAGATCCTATGCTGTTGAGCCCGGTCTGAGCGTATCAGTACCACAACAGTTACTGAGGGCTTTTGAATTGGCTCATGAACTCATGACATGATTATGCCCATGTCTAGGTAACGTTCTTTCTTGTTGGCTATAGGCGGCGTAAATGATCAGGTTTCTAAACCAGCATTAGCATTTAGCCCAGCATAACCTTTTGGGTTGGGATCTTTCTCGTGCAGGGCTTCCTTCTCCGGAATCCCGATTTTTAACCAGACATCGAGACTCGCCTCGCGGTTTTCCAAGCCCTCGATATCCGTTCCCAACTGCTTGATCTCACCACGCTCACTGAAGACCGTCACTTTAGACTCTCCGCCTTTAGACTTCCCATAAGATCAGACGAAGAAGCCGACGATGGGTGGACCGGGTTAGAAAGTGTCTATCCGTCCTTTGGTCTGCTAGATCGATGGTACCGCTCGGAGTAGATCAGTAGACCAGGTGAACCGAAGTGAGTCTAAAGACTACGTAAAGTGGGAATCAGGACAAAGAAAGAGCCCCACCTTTCTTCCGGGAGCTGCTTCTTGTTCACAGCCCCTAGCTCATCATCATTTCTGTTTTCATGAATGGGGGCAGTTGCTGCTGCTTGGCACCAAGATGCCCGAGTGCGCCATGGTACGTCTGACCTTTCTGGTGAACTTGCCCACCTTCTTTGGTGATTTATTGCGCCCAAGATGAAGAGCTCTGACTTTAGCGGATAGACCCAATCCCACCGAAGAAGCGACGGGCTATCTTTCTTCCCCTTTCGAATCTTCCTAATTATAGTGACGGTAGCCTTTGAATCGGCTCTTGTCTTAATTACCGAAAAGCTACCTTTCCAAGAGTCAGGAGAGCCCGGAAAGTGATTGAACGACCTTCTCCTAGGGACTTCCCTGTCTCAGGTCCGATTCCTACTGATTTCTTGGTTTACTCGGACTTTTGACTCGACTTCTCTCTATCTTCTTCAGTCATCTTGGTGCCTTGAGCTGGGAAAACTCCTCAATCGGCGGGTATGGGATCGATTTCATTTAAGATGCCCTTCTCTGATCCTTCTCATTCCGTGAAGGCCTTTCCCACTCTTGACAAAGGGCTTCCATTGGGATTAGTTGAAAAAGTGGAGTTCTCAGCTCCTTCTCTCTTCTCCTTTTCCTGACTTTCTATTCCGGCTACAGAGCCTTATAAATGCCATGAAGCTTAGCCGAACTACTTGGCTTTGGCTCGGCTCAAAGAAAGAACTGGGTCACTGAGCCCTTTTTTTTGAGGTAAGAAGAGCTCCTATTTGAACTAACATCGGATACCTGCTTTAAGAAGACTTGCTAAAGGGAGCGCTGTCTCTCTTCTGTGTAAATCCGAGATTGGATTGAGAGAAAAGGGCTGGGCCAAGCCTTGATTCATCTCTCCTTTAATTTCTTTAATTTAATGGGTTCACTCGATACCTCGATACAAAGGGTCTAAGACCGCACGGGAATGCATCAAGTCAATTCAGGATCATCAACATTTCTTAGACCTTGATCTTAAAGAGAGAGAAAAAAAGCGGTGACTTCAGCGACTTGCTCTCATTCTTTGCTCGAACAAAGGACTTAGCTGACTGGTCGCACTCAATAATGCTAGTTTAGTTGGCTTCCTGCCTTGATCGACAGCGCACTCTGGGGGGATGCCTCTTCCAACAAGGGATCCTATCCACTCAAGCGCATTGGATCGTTGGTTAGCGTGGGCATCTCACTCCCTCCAGCATTGCGAATGTCACATTGGGCGTCGGGCCGAGTGAACCCCTTTTGATAGACGAGCTAAAGCTAGGTTCAGAAGAGATAGATGGGTGTGTAGAATGTGATACCTCATTTCGATGCATAGCCCTTTCATCAGTATGGGGCGAAGCCAGGAGGAGGGGCCCTTAGCCCTAGTCTCAGGCCCGATGCGAAGAGATAAGCTTATAACGATCGTGACCTTCAAATGGGTTGTCTTTCCACTAATGGAGAAGGAGCAAAGTAACGTAGTGAAGGTGGTAGGGCATGGCCCATCACACTGTTGGATTCTCCCGATCTTTGATGAGCTCATTCAAAGACTTCACCAAAAGCAAACTCTCGATCAGTGAGCCATGGAGTTGATGCTTGCCTTCTGAAGCAAATGCCCTAGCCCCATCCAAAAGGCTCTTTCTTCGGGCTTCTTTAGCTAGTTCTACCATAATAGGATTGGTCCACCGGATTGCCCATGCCAGCTCTTCCGTGTGCTTGTGCCAGCGGAGCTTTCCCACGATCGGCAGCACAGGAGAATACATGCCAAGGTGCTTAATTAATGCGCAAAACAACTCCCTCTAGCTTCTTCCCCCTCGCCGACGAGTCTATGGAAACGGGGAGGGTATTTCCATGCCATCGATACCTATAAGGTAAGGTCAACCCAATCCCACACTCCCTTCTGCCCTGCTGGATAGGTAGTTGGAGAGAACCCAGTTAGCCTGTCACTCGCACACCCTTGATTATGCCCTTCTAGCCTCGCGTGTATAAGAAGGTAGGCTTACTCTGAAATGCCTTGAGAACAGCGGAGTGAACTTCTAACTCGTGGAAAGAAAAAATGGAAAGAGCATACCTTATATATAAATAAGAAAGGCTAGGGCATTTACCAATGAAGGAAGCGGAGCACCTAACCGTCAGTCTCAGTCTGAGCTCTCTGGAGCTATTCGTGTAAGCCGGGTATTCATAAGAGCAGTTCCTAGCCGCATAGACTTTGACTTTTCTTAGTAGGGCGAGACAAGGGATAAGGCAATCAGAGTAGGCTTTTACCGGCTGGGCGCCTTTTTTCTGGGTCTGTTTTCCTCCTTTGGAACTCTTACGCCCTCAGATGGGGAAGGAAAGTCAGAGATGGTTAACGGCTCGAAGAAAGATCTCCTCCGAAAGAGGAAGTGAAGTTACAAGACGGCGGACGTGTAGGTGCAAAGTAGGAAGCTGCCTGGCCAAATAAAGCAAGCCTAGAAGCAAGAAAGGCGTAATCAGATGCTTCCTCAGGCGGATTTGACTAAGCAGGTGAAGAAGATGCGGGACAGCTTAGATTATAGGTGACATCGCTAGCCTTTTCATTCAGTCCGGTTTCCGCCAAGTTTCCTTCTCAGGAGAAGCTGGGTCGCCTTTTGCCGGGAATTCCTACCTATAGGGGGGGAGGTTAGATTGCACGATATAGAAGCATTCCATCATCAATCCTCGTGAAACATTCAATTTAGAAAGGCTTCAGAAAGTTGTCTTTGGCGCCTAGTCTTCAAGTTCTTCTTCAATGTCAATTGTAACTTACTCCAATGCTTTCTTTCACTCCAATGCCACCTCGTTCCTATCTTCTTTTGAGAATACCGGAACATCCTCTGCGCCGTGCCCTGTATATGCCATTTCCGCCTAACCCGAATCTCTTGACTGAGCTGCATTCTTTCCTAACTTGACTTTCTTGTGATGAAAGAATTTCCGAGGTATGCCCTCATCTCCGTCTTAGTCAGTAAAGCTAATCTAATCCCCAAAGTTCAAGAACGACTCCTTTCCGGCTACTCTGGTTTAGTCTTTCCTATCCTTGGCGTCGAGTAAGTACCGGAATCACTCCTATAAAAGAAGTAGGTTTTTGAACTCCCTAACTTCGAAGTCAAGTCAATCTCTAACCCTACCCGATTCGATTCTTTCTTTCCCGGAAGAACTGTCTTTCTTTTCAACTGAGCTGCATTTCCAATCCGTTTAGTCGGTCTCGTACCCAAGTTCCCTTATTTGTTTGCGTAACACTCTTGATATTGAAACCAGAGAATAAGCTTACCGCTCTAAGTCGATCTATTATTCTCTTTCCCTCCAAACCTTCCTAGTCGAGCTTCCACCGCCCCTAAAGAAAGAGATGGGACACATCCGTAACTCAACGAAACGACTTAGGGGCACTCATCTCATGGATACCCCTTCTTTTCTTGAGCCAGAGTTGGGGCTTTTGCGGCATCTAGTTCAGTATCAGATAGAGCAGTCCCTTGGCAAAGAAGGTTGACTTCTCTGTCACTTCCGTACTTCTGTAACTTCACTGAAAGCAGAGGAAGAGTAGGACTAGGAGTGGGAAGCACCTATATTTGGCACGTATCAATAGCAGTAGCTTTAGCAGTAGGAGTAGGAATAGGCCCAATAGACTGAGATTAGTGGGTAGCTTTAGTGGCTTGTTTAGCGATTGCGCATTGCCTTGTTTAGTTTAATAAGGATTTCTTACTCTTAGGCATGAGAGGAAGTAAGCATTTCGCGGTCTGGGAAAGGAAGGAAAGAAGAGTTAACAGGAGTAGCAGGTAATCTCAGATCAGGTTACTCCAATTCATTCCATTTCTTCTTCTTCATTGAATGTGTAGTAAGAATGGCTTGTGCAATAATAATAAAGATTGGAAATTAGTCCTAGATTCAGTCTCTGGTATGAGATGAGTGTATGGTGATACAAATTTCCTATATCCTGAAAGAAGTTGCTGAAAAGCAGTCGAAGAAGGAGGAGGGAAGCTGTAGGGGGTAGACAGGAGCGGTAGAAGACTTCCTTTCTAGCTCTGTAGGGAGGGAATGCCAAAGAATAGTCTAACTGAACTGTTAGAATAGTATAGAAAAGACTCCTTACGCCGACTAAGCACTTACCAGAGAGCTAACCTCAGTGAAAGGTTAAAGCAAGGAGAGCAGCAATCGTCTGAATGCCGTCTTCATTCAGTTGAATGCCGCAGATGGTCTTCTCCATAATAGGAAAGGGAAATGCTCACTACTAAGATAAGAGCGCATTCTTCCTTACTTTTCGCTACCGCAGCAGATGTTTAGGGGAAGACTGTCAGATAGCTTAATGGGATGAAAGACTAATTGCCCGGTCTTCTTCGCTCAGTGGTCCTCCTCTGGTCCCAGTCGATTCCTAACTTCGCTATCCCTTTCAGGAGAACCGCTAAGCCAGCCTGACTCGGATGAGTGAAAGAGTTGCTATCAGAGTGAATTGTTAAGAAATATCATAAGAGAACAAATAAAAGAATGATGCCTGACTTCAGTCAGTCAACTGCCAATTAGGGCGAGGCCTACCTCCTATCAGAACGATTGGATAATAAAGGGGGAATGAGAATATGGTTTTCGACCTTCCAAGATGGCTAATTCATAAAAAAAAATGCCTTTCTTCTTTCTAAGTAAATAAGTCACTTCGTGTCCAAATAAAAGAATGGGCATCAAGCTGATGATTTGCCCTTCGATTCCGATCTTCGCGCAATTTATGTTATGTAAAGAACGTTCTTTTCTGGGAAGCTCTTGCTTATACGTGCTGTACGACTCAACAGCACGCTCTCAAAACAGGGAAACCGGTGCAAAGCATTCTTCTTTCTGATGTCCCTGGGCTCCTTCTGGCGGGATGGCTAATTAAAGTAAATGCAATGATTTTCTCTTCCTAGAAAGGTTGTTAGGCTTAGGGTGAAATTGGAGTCTGATAAAGCTGTTTTGGAGGGGGCATTTCTTCTTGATAGAGTCTGGTAGGTGGTCGGCCATCAGAACAATGGGGACATTAGTCCTTTTTGTAAAGCGGCGTAGGGCGTAGATAGGGAACTGTCCACTTCTCTCTTTATGACTAAACCCGCTAGAAGCTCGTTAAAAGGTGAGATAACTGCTTCTAATTCACTCGAAAAAGACCTCCTATCCATGGTCTTAAGCTGAGATGCGTAAAAGAAGGTTACTCTAATTCCAAAGCCGGGAAAGACTCGTTTTTTCCCTTTGTTTCTGCGGTTATGAAAAGCCGTTAATTAATTAAAATGAAATGAAGTAAATGAAGTCGTAGTAGTGAGGCGTCAGTACGGAGTTGCGTCAGCTGTAGATATAGACTAGGCTAAGGGAGGGACTTCATCTCTTCTATTCTCTTTACTTACATACACCTTACACTTCCGCTGAGTCTAACGAGGCTCGGGTGCGGAGCCTTCCACTGTGAACCGAGACTACGCAAAGGTATAACACCATATAAACTTCGCTGACTTTATCATAAACCTTGATTTCGCTACGCTCAATAAGAATCCAGAATAGCAGAAAATAGATTCGTGTTCCGCTTCAAAAGTCAGTGTCGTCTTTGCCCAAGTGTGAACTGCAGACGACTCTCCAGTGATTCCATTCCTTCTTACTTGACTTCTGGGTAAACCCAACCCGAATGGGAAGAAGAGGGAAGGAAAGAGCGGTCCATTTTTTACATTTTCTGAGGCAGACCTATTTGGCATTTTAGAAAAGGGAAGGGAACTTCTCACCGAAGGGGGCAGTAGGAATGAAGGAGGCGGGAAGCTACCGCTTCTAGAATGCAAGCTTATCCTTTCCTTTTTTTTTTAGAGCTAGAGCGTACCGCTATAATTATAATAAGGAAAAGTTTATGGATGAAGTAATCGGAGTGACAAATGGTTACGGTTAAACCGGAGAAAGTCGAGAACCGTCGGTTACCTTTTGAATCAAAGTACAAGCCGAGTACTACGACTACAGGGGGAGGGGGAGCTTTGCTTCGTAGACAGCTTCGCTTCCTCGTCGCTTCTTTCTGGCGACTAGCTTCGTGAGTAGGTGGCTTGGTAAGCAACAAGCTACCCTCAGCATCGGTAAAATCCCTATAAAATAAAAAAAAGAGGCCAGAATGGTGGGGAAGGGGGCCCTCCCTACTTCAATGGAAAGGGGGGCCGTTTCACAGCCGTTCCTCTACAACTACCTTTCGCCCAACATGATCACAAACGAAGACAGAGAATTGCAGGAGGACGAAATGAACCATGTCCTGATCGGAACGATTGAAGAAAGAAAATGGTGGCCCCTTTCGCCCAGGGGACATCGTCGGAGAACAATGTCGGGGACAGGGTGAGAACCTTCCGTTGGTTACGCCTTTTAAGTGTCGGTTCTTCCATATTTAGATATGGAGATAGATCCAGAGATATAGATAGAGATCCGGTTTCAAGATCTATGAACACGAGAGACCCCTAAATATCCATTTGAAAAAAGAGATGAATAAATGGGTAGGGCGGAGCCAGCGGAAGGAAGGTCGCCGTTAGCGCCCCTGCAATCTTTCTTAAGAAGCGCGAAACGTCGACTTCACGAAAGAAGGGCCTTCCATTAGATATTAGAATATTAGTAAAGGCGCGTTAGCCGATCTATAGAAAGGGGCTTCTGCAAATATCCCATAAATAAAGCAGGGGCTTCTCATGTAGTAGGGGTGCGTAGGCGCGAGGGCCCCCTGGGGCTAGCGCGCAATGACTTTCTCTGATAGGGGCTCGCTTCTTCGACGCTCCGCTTGCTGCTTTTCATTTTGATTTGATAGTGATAGGAGTAGTAGGTGCTTGCTGCTCGCTTGCTGTCTACTAAACGAGCCTTCACTGCCCGCCCGGCCCCTCTCTTTAATCTTTAAAGTGAAGTCAAATCAATGAAGTGAACAGCCCAACCTCTTTGTTTGAATTGAAACTTTTCCAGAAAGCTTCTACTTGTTGAAGCTTTGCTTCCCCCAAAGCACAACAATAGACTTGCAACTATAGTATAGGAAAAAGCTTCTCAGCGGTCGCGGTCATAGGGGGGTTCAGAAAGGATCTGATCGTAGATAGAGACTGAAACCTGTGCGGGGGTAGGGGCGGATGTAGCCAAGTGGATCAAGGCAGTGGATTGTGAATCCACCACGCGCGGGTTCAATCCCCGTCGTTCGCCCAAAAGGAGATATTCATTTTCTTGCTTGCGTCCAAGTTACAACCGAAACGACTCCTGCGTAACTTGAACAGGCCCTACACGACTCGGAGAAAGAAAGCAATGACAAGACATATAAAGATGGGGTTTCCAAAGCAAAGCTAGGTAACCATCTTCGATACTAGTAGCCATAATCTGAAATCTGAGCATGAGCGTTCGTCGCGACTACTTCTATTTCGATAATCTCTGACTTCGCCCATATGGTAGTTCCATGGTTCTAAAGATGCATGAGATGTTCGCCTTTAGTAATAAAGTAATAAGGTAGGTTGACCAAAATGAGGATCCCAAATTGCATGAGCAATAGGTCTTACACGCAAAGGGTCCTGTACCCATGTTTCAAATCCTCCTAGCCATTATCCTACTGCAATAATTCTTGCTAAGAAGAACGCCCATGTTGTGCCAATTCCACCCAGAAGGTAATGAGTTACTCCTACAGCACGTCCTTGTATAATGCGTGAGGCTCTAGGCTGAGTAGCAGGAGCAACTTTGAATTTATTATGAGCCCAAACGATTGATTCAATAAGTTCAATAACCACGACCGCTGAATAGAAACATTTAAAAGCCCATACAAAATGAGCGCCTAGGAAAAAAAGGCCATATGCAGATAATGAAGAACCATAAGACTGAACTACCTGGGATGCCTGTGCCCATAAGAAATCGCGGAGCCATCCATTAATAGTAAGAGAACTCTGCGCAAAATTTCCTCCCGTGATATGAGCCCTTGATCACTTATACTACCCCAAACATCTGATTGCATTTTCCAACTGAAATGGAACTACCGAAATTGCATTGTACATCCAAAAAAGTCCTAAGAAGACATGATCCCAAGCGGAGACTTCCCCTCTTCCAGGTCGGGAAACGAAAACCAAGAAAGAAGAATTGCCAATTCGGGATTACTCTTCTGTGAAGCTAGCCGCACCTTCTATTGATGGACGGGCCCCTTTCGCTCAGGGACATGAGAACAAAGAGAAGAAAGATTGACTCAAGCACTCCCGCTGGTAGTTCTTTTTGAGAACCCGAAAGAGGATCCCTATCCAAATTTGACTTGAAAAATCCCCCAGTTCAGCTCTTTTCTTCATAGCTCATCGACAACGAGGCAATCGAGATCTTAAAGCTTCCGGGATCTCTTTGACAAAAGGTGCATAGGAAAGAAGGGGAATCTTGTTCGTCGGGTTTGGGCTTTGTACTGTCGCATGATGGCTCGGGTATCGTTAAAGAGAGAGAAAGAATTCAATCTCAAATTCATCACAAGGATCGAAATGGAGACTCTCGCCGCTACCAAGAAGAAATGGAAAGTAGGGGGCTCTGGTCATTCCTGCAGTTAGGGGGGTTCGGGCGTAGGATATGATGACTTAGGTCCAAAGGAAAGGATTAGATGGTCGAAAGGTATGAGATTCTTGGGCTCTATCTGAATTGGATTCCCGCTAGGAAAGCATCCATGAGTTCCCATTGCTCCCTCCTCCTGTACTGGTGAACTGGCGAAGGAAGAATCACGACCACAAGGTATATTGATTCCGAATCATCCATTCCAGTTTGAAACTTGGCTCCTCTCGCTTTAAAAAGGAACTAAATAACCTAAAGTATGCTTCCATATGCGTCTGGTTTTGTTAAAAAACTTCAACTAACTTACCTGGCTAAAAAAGGCCGGAAGTCAGAGTGCTGGTGAGCAATCCGAGCGTTGCAGTCTTTCTGGGAAGCATCGTTTTGGCTGCTTTACTGGCCGGAATGGTTGCTTCCAGGATATAATAGTGATTGGGCGTCTAGTTAGAACCTACATATCCCATCTTTCTGTAACGAAAAGCGTTCTAATAAGAAGTGTAAGTAGATGCCACTTTCGCTTCGAGAGCTTAATCAAACATCTTCCGCTATCTTTTCCTTATTCTCTAACCAATTATCCGATTTCATGCTTTTGGATTCTCGTACAAAAAAAACCCCGTGTAACTACGCCACAACTGACTTCATCGCCAATATCTTTACGAACCTTGGAGCGGAGCGGGAACGATCCTGGCCTGGAGTTTAGGAGAGAGAGACTTGGAAGAGCTTTCTCTCAACCGGCCTCCGGATATTCTTGGTGTTGAATGGGCCCCTTGAGTTTGTAAAGCTGAATCCTCATCCCGATCCCGCTTAAAAGAGAATCAAACAGCTTGCTCAACACACATGTTTCGAAGAACGTCTTTTTCGGGAGGTGAAAGACACAAACAAAGCAAGTGATTAATCATGTCCTATTCCCCGCTAAATGCTCGTGTACTCAAGGGCTTTCAAAAGCAGTTCTCGAGGTGAAGGAAGCGCGAGCAAGTCTTACTGGCTTTAAGAGAGGGTGCCCCTATAGTATAGGCCAGTTCCTTAGCCCGGTCAAAAAAAATGCTTTGGTGACTTGAAAATGAACCACATGCGCAGATGCCGCTGCATAGGAATCAGCCTCAAGCAGGCACAGATGGTATAAGAGCAAAATCTGCAAGCAAAGGGGGCATGGCATATAGAGCAAGCAGAAAAGCCTAAAGAGCAGGCAGCAAAGCAAAGAGAGCAAGTTCCAAGGCTAGAAAAAGCACCAGCCATTAGTCCTTTGACAAGTGTCACCATCCTAAGCAAAGAAAAGGCAAGTCATTAAAGTGGTCATGTGAGTGTGATGTGCCACTTAAACTTTTGTGTACAACCCCCACATGTGACTTTCGACTAAACTAAACTTAAAGAAAAACTATTTCAGTCAGCTTAGCACCAATCAAGAATCCCCGATCAGATAGAATTGAAAGTATGGTGGAAGAAGGTGAAAAAATGCAAGAGGATTTCTATCATCAGGATTAAGATTGCAATTTATGATTCATTAGAATCAATCTCACTTCATGCCACTGGAAGCAAAGATTTTGAATCCTAGGTTTGACTGTCTTCTGATGAGAGTCTTACGATTTAATGCGAGTGTGAAGATTGGAATGTGGAGCCTAATGAGATTAGCTTGAGGCTAGAGCCTAGAAGGAAATGTTAGTGAACTTGGTCTAACTATCTTCTTTATAGGAGTGGAAGCGAAAAGATTTGGGGTTGAAGTCAGATGCATCCTAATGAGAATTTCCATTTGCATTACCAGAAGCAAGATGGGCATAAAGTTAAAAGTACCTGAGATTCCTCTTTTCCATAGCACCCCCTTTCTATAGGAACGTAATCGTAGGGAGATTTCGCCCCGTCTACGTGTCATAGTTCTTTCTTCTTTTTTTATACCCGTAGTAATTCAATATATGGTAAAAGAGTTTCGCAATAGGAAATCCCTGAATCGCCTTTCCCCTAACCCGGAATGAAGATTTTATAGCTTTGTGAACGGCCAGCTTTTACGCATGAAGTTAGCTTTCTTACAGCAGCAGATAGGCTCACAGCGGATACGACAAGACCGGTTATTCACTCAGAAACAACAGCGCATTTAATAGCAGCATTCGATGCATCAAGGAATTCCTCTCCCCAAGAGAGAGCAGACGATTTGCTTTAAAAAGAAGGGGCTGCCTTGGATGAAACTCTATCAAATGGGGTTTGGGGCTGAGAGGAACTCGTCTTTTTCTGCTTTAAGAGAGGCCCTTATAGAGCTGACAAGGAAGTTCACTCCGGAAGCAAAAAGAGTCGTTACGCTGCATCTAATAAAATGAGTAAGGCGACGGAACTTCTTAACCACGGTCTTAGAGAAAGAGCCAAAGCAAGGACTGAAATGAAGATGGCTGGGATTGATGCCCACAATCGGATGCTAGAGAATAAGCCAATAACAATCGAAAGGGCAGGGACTTCTTATTCTTAGGCGCCTGTTTGATATTTTGATATTGATATAAGGGCTTGTTTGCAAGCTAAGGGCGATACAGATATTTCATTAACAGATTTGACTGATTCTTACTTCTTTGCACTAGTCTCATAGCCATAGCAATCAGGTAATCGACCAATTTTGAAAAAAGAGCAAGCCCCCCTCAGCAAACAAGGGCGTTTAGTAATTTAACCTACCGCCTTATGTATCTCTACTAAAAAACTTCTGTCACCCGATGGAATCTCGACTTGGGTGAGTGCGGAACGTGCCTCAATAGCCCCGCGGCATTTTCTCGATCAAGATGAGGTGACGTCCAGAGCCACTAGTTAGCCTGAGTACTAGCCGTGGTGCTTGCTAGCCATCGTGGGTGGACCGCTTAGCCTGAGCCAAGGGGCCATACCGTACACTTAACAAGGGAGCCACTCTGCCAGAGCGTGTTATGTTAAGCCCTAAATTCAAGAGTTTTCTTTTATGAAAAATTCATAAAGATTAGGAAATCTTTCTTCTTTCATTCTGGAAGAAGGGATTGGCGAGGTGTGCAGCAGGGGAAACGGTGAATGATGGGGGTTGGTTGGAACCAGCTCGGCTACTTGACTTCTTGCCGTTTCATCAAATGAGTGAAATAAAGAAAATGATGAAGTCTCGTTCATATCTTCACTCGGTTGGAGTATTGCCCCGAGTTCGGAGCAAGATTGAAAGCATTCTGGGATCTCGAGTAGATCTCCTTTCGGGTGGGCATTTCCATATGGATCTGTTAGTCCTGTTTCTCTTTGAAAAAGGGCATAGCGAGCCAGCTTTCTGATCCCCAAGCTCTGTTCAAGTTCCAGGTAAGCTAGAATTGGCTGCTCATCTTTCTTTCCAGGCCAGTTCATTCCAAATTGGAAACTTTCAAGGAAACTTCCCACTGGCATGCATTTATAGCTGCCAGGCAGGATTCCACAGTCCGGGCATTCAATCTGCTTCTTTCTTTCCGACATCTTGATTCAAACAAATTCTTATCTACTATGTGATGGTGATGTCCAATCGTTATTCTATATGATGAGTGATAGCTGACAGGTCAATGGTCTCTTTCTCAGCTAGCTGCCATAATAGGAAGTAAAAGCCAGTTCAATCAGTACTTCGGATGACTTTCAAGTGGGAATAGACTTCCGTCAAGGATTCTAAACCACACATGAATTCGCTTTGCATTATAGAAGACAAGACACCTCCATGCTTCCTCTGGTACAAGGGACCAAGAAGACCAAGTTCATGCTATCAGCCATAAAGCTAAGAAAGGCTTTTAGAAGAAATGCATACGCTTGGTTGACCTTCTCTTCTTCGTTTTACTACTTCAGGTCCCAATCTTTGTTAAAAAACTTAGTTAGCTGGGCTTTTTCATGTTCCCGAAAGAAACGGATTGGCATATGTTGTGATATGCTTAACACATGTACCTTGGACTCTGCTTTCTAGATTGATCTTTAGCTGAAAGACCCTTTTCTCCTGTTCCTGAAACGAATTAGTGTTGATTAGCTGTCACATTCGGTCAAATGGCACATTCGGAAGGTGTGAAATTGCCTGTGTGGAGTTTCCGTTCTCTTCTGGAAGAAAGGTTCACAGAATAGCAAATTGCATAACATAAGAAGGGCCCGTAGACAGAAGTGCCCGAAAGCCGGTCGACTTTTTTTATAATTATAAAGCGAACGAATGGAACTAAACTACTAGCAATCTATGGGAATGATTAAATAAGTCCGATTCCTCTCGGCGGCACTCTGCTCATGGTAAGGTAAGGAAGTTGAATGTGAACTCTTCTTGGATGTTAGCTCAAAGGGAGTGACGTCCGCCTATCAATCATAAGAAAAGTACGCCCTCTCTCTTGTCAACTCTGAATTCATGGTCGAATGTGAACAAGGAATAAGCAGTCTTAGCTGCAGTTGCCGTTGAAGGAGTAAGCGCAGCTATTCAATCCGCATCTGGCTGCTGGAAAGCTTGACTTGGACTCTTTCCTGGCAGGCTCTCTCATACGTTAAAAGACAAATAAGTAGTGGATCACGGCGCAAGGTAGCGAGATTTTGAGGGAAATGACATGGATCCCTTTATTTAATTAAGCGGAATAGGCTGTGATACCAGATAGTGAAAAGAAAGGTTGGCAGTGAAAGTTGGTTGCATTTGAGATGCTTTCATCGGCCTAGCCTTTTGAATCATAAATTGACGTAGATAGAGGCATTCCGCTGCAAGAGAATCCGCAATTGGGGAATAAAATGCATAGAATCCGATGCACTCGAAAGGCAGCGAAGGAAGTTACGGATTAGCTGATCTAGGGGTTCCCGGCTCGAGGGAAAGAAAGAAATAGAACGGGAAGTGAAGAGGGAATGCTTTGTGCCCAGAAACAGAAACTAAGACTTCACCTGATCGGCAACCCTAGGATTCCTAGTGAAAACTACACCTTCATCTCGATCAAAGGTGGGATCCCAGATCGCTTGAAGCTTCCTATTCGCCTTTCGGGGGGTCCCCCGTTGATAGATAGGGGCAATCTCAAGGTAGACAGGACTAAGACTATTCTACGACAGCTCTTCTTTTCGTCCCACTTCTAGATTGAACCACCTGAAAACATCACTTGGCTATGGTGACTCTCTGACTGGCTATTGCTTTCTCACTCATTGATCAAGGGAAGAGGGTCGGGCACTTGAAAGCTATCGCTTGAGATAAAGAACATATAGGTACAGAGCCCTTTCGGTAGGGGGTCTGGGTCCGTCTCAGTTCAGTATTGGAGTCCATTGTGTTGTGAGAATCTTTTAGAAATGCATTTGATCAAGAGGAAAGGATTGAACGACTGATCGACCAGGGAGAAAGCTACCTTTTTAATGTCCCTCCCAAAAAGTAGAACTTTCGGTCTACTCAGATAGGAAAGTCAAGTTCATGTGGAAGCTTCAGTCACAGGTGGGGAAGCAAGAGAGAGAGAAGGAAGCTTGGTTCGACCAGACATTGATCCCCTCGGAAAAATCCCATGTTGATGGAGATCCATCCGTTGGGGCACCATACCCCACCCACACCCAAATCAATGCTCGGCTAGCTTGTTTCTGATGACTATTTGGGATTTTCCAAAAAGAAGAGGAAGATGACGGGAGTGCGAAACTCAACCACTGAAATTGGTACACGAAACCACTGAAATTGGTACACGAAGGCTCCACTATGCGGGTTCACCTCTTAATATCTTAAAAAACACGAAATGCGGGCTCAAGAGAAAGCAAAGCGAAAGTTAGGAGATATAGGAGAACCATGGGTTGAGGACAAAGGGCATGATCAAACCGTCTTTTCGGATGAGTACTTTGCTTCGGTACCGGGAGTCTGACAAATGAAGTGAACTCTACATTGACTGCCTAGTACTCGACTCGGAAAGAAGACTCACTCACTGTGCTTTCATTTCATGACAAAGTGGCCGAGAAAAGACCTTATTCTGTGTTGAAGCAAGAGGCATTAGGAATCCTAGGAAGAGCGCCAGAAAGAAGCTCACTCAGTAGTGTGGTCTCATCGAGTCGGAGAGGAAGCATCAATCAGCGCATAGGGAATCCGGTGAGAGTGCTCAACAGCAGCTCCCGGTTAAATCGATAGGCCGAAAGCTGATTTAGACAAAAAGATTTTTGGTTGGGAGGGATACATGTTCCCGTCCCAACGGAGTGATTGATGGAATCGAACAGATTCGGTTGGGTCGACCTTCTATATTACCTAGTTGCCCATCTATCCCTCGTCTGGGGCCACTACCCCCAATTAAAAGTTTCTCCCGGTCTGGCTAGAGCAATGAGGGGAGTTAGAGTGGGGTCTTTCCTTGCGCCCAACGCGTATCTGGGTGCCTTGGTCCCTTCTATTTGATACGGCATCCCTTCGTAAGGAGATAGGCGCATTTCTCACTTTCTTTCTCGGCGATAGAATCTTTTTTGTAAGGAAATCGATTCTTCTTTTCTTCTTCGTGAGCCGAGCCGTACGTTAGGGATAGTCATTCAGTCAGTTTCGTGTAAAAAAAAGACCTTATGGTTGCTTGCTATGGCAGGTCATTAGCATACACTGGATGTTTCCGGGATAGATTGGTACAGGTAGTTCGTCGAGTGAGGGGGGATCCTTCCTTCCATCATTCAAGACTCTTCCCCTCACATTCTCATCAATCATGAATACGTATAGTTTGGGATTGGCCAAACAAAATAGCATATTTGCCTGGGTCCATACTTTCACGCATTGCAGAAGCGACTTCCTCAACCTTCGCTTCACCTCTCCCACTCTCATCGTGAATAGGGACGAGAAAGGATGGGATCCATTTCCCTAGCTTGGCTCACGAGGTGATTCGGTTGGATTCAGTCTAATTCCGACTAAGACACCCAACCCAAGGCAGGGGCTTCTTAGCTTACGAGCTTGCATTCATTAGGCCGCGCGCGGGATGGGGAGACAAAAGAAATGTTGATCGCCAGGCTGGGAGAATAAGAAAGAGCTTTGATATGGTGGAGGTGGCTGACTCGCCTCTCCGGGAATGTTCGAGATGGGACCTGGGAGAAAGAGATGCCTTGGCACCTGATGAACCAACCTAATTGGTTAGCAGAATAAGGGACTGGTCTTAGAAATGCAGATAGAAGGCGATGCATTAGCTGGTTACGGTTCAAGTGCGGCGGCTTTGACCAAAGAGAAATCCTTGTTCTTGTTCTGGTACCGGTACTCTCAGTAAGCGTATTGATTGAGGTCTAGGCACAGTTGACTTCTAGTTCCAGTCTTTCGGGCCAAGCGACAGGTCAGTAGCGAGGGTAAGGTTACAGTTCAAGCTAAAGCGCTAAGGCTGTTTGATCTATCTTCCTCAACTCTGCGGGTAGACCCGGGCTGCCCTTGCTATAGATCCCTTCTCGCCTTTACTGAATAGCCTTGCTAAGGAATAGCCCTATCTACTCCACACCGAACACAAACCCAATCTGAATCTTGAGATTTCACTTTGCGTGAGATCTGCATTCGCTTTCCCCCGGGTCACCAACCTTGTGCTTCCCTCTCTCTCCTTAACAGTCGATCCCCTCTGGGTCCTTAACAGTCGAGTCTCGCTTCTCTTCCTCCAATCGGTCAGGAGAAGAGCGGATGGGTAAAAGTGGTTACTAAAGGAAATATGATCCCTTTACTTTTAGGGCATGTTTACATATATGGCAGCTAGATATGACAGCTCAACATTGACTAAACTAATTAAAACTAATTAGGGCTATCTGAACGGCTTCCAATTAAATAAACGTTTCAATCAGTATCAGGCCTGGTCACTCTCCTGCTTGCGACCAGTTTGGTTGCTAGTTCTTTGGACTTATGAATGAGGACAGCTGCTCGCCAATCAGGCAGTCAGATATGCCATATGTCTCTCTCGAGGCAGGCTTCTCCAAAATCATTCATGAAGAAAGAAGTCAAGCCCAAGCCCCGGCAGAATCATATATATCTGCCGACCACGACCCATGCTTTTGGTTTATCTTGGATCTAGATCGAGGTCCGGGCAACCACAACGAGCAACCCAACCTACCTATCTGAAATCGTCCCTTCAGATGCAGCGAATGCGGCTAAAGTAGCCAAAGTTGTATGAATAGCGAATCGAGGATCTGGATCTGGTGAGAAGTATGCCAGAGGAAGGTTGAAGACTGCAGAGCCAAGGACAAGGTCGAAGACAGAAGGGAAGTAGGGTTACCAAAGCCGAGGACAACAACGCAAGGCGTATCCAAGCCGTAAGGCTATACTTAATGATACCTGGACATTGATCCATGGACTTAGTGAAAAATGTTCTGGACCCTTACCTTAATTAATATGATTGATTAAAACTTAATCACATCACTAAAGCCTCTCCAGATGATACTCTTGCACATCCAGATACAAGTCTTGTCATCGTGTTACCCTAGACGATGTATAGACATGTCTAAACCCGGGTCTCTACCCAAACGACACTCGCACTTACACCCACACTCATGCAACCTTTTGCGTGTTGACTTTCTGCAAGTTGAATTAATCGTCCCCTGATGATTAGTCGTGACTCGTCAGGTCGACAGATAGTATACATCATGCATTAGATTAGTACGTAGCGCCTACATTCTTCAATCCAAACAAACTCACTTTGTAGCAATAAATCCCGATTGGTGTTCCGAAGGCCTAGCGAGTTAAACGAGTTCCTTTTTTTTTTCAAAGGCGGTCCTTTTTTTTCTTTCCCCGGACCGATGACTCGCTTGTTCAGTACTGCTAACTATTATAGGAGGATGCCGTCCCCTAAGGACTACCAGTAGTTTCGGTTGTTGAATCTCATGCAAGTTAGGTTGTGGTTGTATTGGCTGCAAGCGGAACGAAGGCGCTGTAGGTGTGTGTTGACCATGCGCTCTCGCGTCATGTAATGTCGTATGTATGTATGATAGAGGTGGTGTGGTGATTGACCTCAATGCTAATAGTTATCCCCAAGGTTCAACGAATGAATGAAGCTATGATCCGGATAGAGATGATGGTCTTCCTCTGATGTCTCCAAGCCAAGCCGGCCAGGAGAGAATAGATAGGCGAAGCAGCCAATAGCAGTCTGTTCTCGCCTATCGATAGATAGCAGGTTGCTTCCAAGCTCAAACCATTTGAAACTGAATTGCGACTTTTTTCTTTTTATTGATAGAGTGGTATGTATTCTCCGCCCCTCTAAAATAAAGTAGAGGGAGAGAACTGGAAGAGAGAAAGAAAAAGAGCAAGGGATTTACAAGTCTAATGGGAATGGCTGACACGTTGACTGCCTTCGAGACTCAAAAATCTAACCCGACGCGACCCCCCCGGGGCGGACCCCAACCGAAAGGCGCTAGACGGAGGCCAGCTGCTTTCTTTATCTCGCTTGCCCTTAGTCTAAAACCTTGCCGCGAGAGAGTTTTTCTCCAATGAGAATAAAAAAAGTTTTTGGGCAAGACAAGAAAGGAACTCGCCCTTCACCACCAAGAGATAAGAGCTGATTGCTGGCGATGACTTGGTGAAGGGAATCTATGAGAGAAGGTTCTCGAACCGGAACTTCCAAAGACCCAATTTTTGGAATACACGTAGATCTGCAGATCCAGTGTTTGAAGTTATTCTAGTGTGTTTCGATTTAGGGATTTCCCAGTTCAGACAGAGACGTTGTTGAGTATGTGGCTTGACTTACTCCAAGGTGACTCGACGTTTCGATTGAGCTTTGATACATTTAGTGTATCTCTTAGTTGGTGCGCTGCAACTGAGCCACTGCTCTTCAGGGCGCTTAGGTGGAAAATTCCTAAATCCAGTTTCTGGGGGGCAACTATGGGAACGAGACTAAGCCCCCCCTTACTCTAGCCTTCGGTACTTTTGTTAAGTTATGGCTTCTTTAGGGGAGATTTCGAGGTTACAAAGACGTGTTCTGTTCTTGATACTTCTGATGAGACGGTACGTGCCAAGTCTTCGGACTCATCGGAAGACGGGTCATCACCGGGTTCTGTTTGGCCTCCGGGATTGTCATATATGACAACCGATGTTGCTCGTGACACTGAAAATCCTTGGCTTTTTTTCCAACCTCGCCCTTGCTCTCGTTCGCCGAGATTGCGTTTCAAACAACTGAGCAAGAGGGGTGTCGGAATCGATTTCGGGGACCATTTTGCCCTTCTTTTTCCGCCTTACCCACCTTGTTAACTAGCGGAAACCTTCCAATCATCAGAAATTTCCTCTTTGGCGAGAAAGAAAGAAAGAAAGAAAGGCTACTTACTAGCTTTGCGCTAGGAGCTTGCGCGTGGGCCCAAGCTCTATAGGAAAGAAAATAGCATAGGCATCGCAGCGGCTACTCTTTTGCGTTAGGAGTTATGTTATTGTCGTTTAGTTTATTATTTAGGAGTGAAAAGGAAGATCTTTATGAGATGAACGTAATCTAGATCTCTCTGGTTAGGAACAATTCAATAGCTATAGCTTGCTTTAGGGGTCTTAACATCGAATCACACATAGCGAGCGGCTACTACTTTCTTTGCTGCTTCGCTTTAGGAACAATAAGGTTGCTGTAGAACCACATAGCTTGCCCCGAAACTATGGCATTAATAGGCAGGGCTTAGCGGTACAGTAGGCAGGCTGTTGAATCCTTCGCAAATGTTGCAACTACTTAAGGCCATTCGAGCGAGTCTCCTCAACATCAGAATGGAACTAGCCCAGCTTTTCTATCTCCATCCCTTCCAGTACTGAGTGATTTATTACAGCAACTTATTGCTGACTTGAGCATGAGCCAGGGTACAACTTATTCTGCTGTTCTGCTAATACTGTGCAGAAGGCGTCAAGTACTCCGCTTCGCCCCTTGTCTGTCAGTTCATCTTCTAACGTGTCGAGACTTGGCGCATATTATGTATGTGTTTAAAGCCCACTTGCCGACTCGGGCCATGGATACCTTTACTTGACCTTCTTTGAAAGATTCCGATGCTCCTTAACCCTTAATTCAGCTACTACCCTTAGAGTACTCATTTCATTACCTACTTTATCCTTCGTAGTGATTTGAGACTTTCTAGTCGAGGCCAGACAAAACCAACCATTGCAGCTAGACCACTGCATTCTTATGTTTTACGGTCTTTAGCGATCGACGGAAGGCATCTCTGATCTACCGATTCACCACTGAACGGCTTTGGCTTTCTTCTTCTACTCGACCGATATAGTAAAAGATCTGTATGGTCTTGTTCGAATGCCCTTAATTTCACTGCGACCTTTTTATATGAATTCCATCACTCAAAGCTTCTCCATTTGGTTCTTCAGATTGATTCTCAACCTTAGCATCCATCCGGATCGGATCCCTCTCCATTTCATTTGTTCACATTTTTCCACGGACTCTCGAGCTTTGGTGGATTTCTGAATGAAAGTGTGGATCTGGGAATCCATGTTCTTTCTGCATTCAACTGCCCCAAGGACTTGCTGCATTGTATTGATGACTTCTTCTTCAAGAGCAAGTACCTTAGCTCTTTGTCCTTTACCATCCCAACTTCTTCTATGGTGTAAGAACAGGACAATAATCTCATAGGACTCATATCTTATCGAGAAGTACAATCTGTATTCAAGGAAGTAAGAGAGTCTGGCTATAACTACAGGACCTATATGCAAAGTCAAGAGCATTCTAGTTTATTGGTTCATAGTCCTACCCCTGTTGAAGAGAGGCTAGTACTCTACCCAAGGCATACTCTATCCAAAGGCTTTCTCAATATGGGATGTATATGGATCCATGCGATAAGGTTGACCCTCCGCCTTATATATTCAAAGGTCTAACTCTACTAAAAACAATATTCGATCCACTTTCCTTCTATCTCTTTTCCCTGTTCTCTATCTATAAAGTTCCTTACACTTGTAGACATAAGCATGAAAAGTCGTCCTTGTAAAATAGAAGGATTAGAGACTTTCTTGTTTACAGGTTTCCAGGTATCCATGATGTCTATGCCTTGTCCTTCATGACTGCTCACGACTTCATACGACTTACTATAAGATCCATTCCCTTCTCACTACCAAGGTATACTAGGAGGAAGGATAAGACTTGATTGCGACCTTCCTGTGTGATAGCCGTCTAGTAGTAGCTATCGTAGACCCCTAGTGTAAGCTCATGTACCCTATTCCTTGGGTATGCTATGTGACTCCAGTAGAGCTATTGGATAAAGGATTGATTCGAGTAACCCAGTAGAAGAATAAGAGGTTTCCCAGGTTATTTCAAAGATACCCAAGCTAAGTACTCAATACCAAGACATATGTGCAGAAAGTCCGGAAGCAGCTGTGCCTATTAAAGCACAAAAGAGGAAGTGTTTCCTATACTTGAGCATACAGAATCTCTCATCAAGCTCATTCTGACTTAAATAGAATAAGGTATCTTTTGAAGAGGGACTCTAGACTATCCAACTCCAACGCGGATAATAGGAGACTTTACTAGAATGAGAGCATCATAGGAATAAGGAAAAACAATGAACCTAGACTCTAAGATCTTTCCAACTTTCTATCCTTGGTGTGAATGAGAATGCTAGTGTGTCCATAGAGGGTAGGCCTAGATCCTTTCATCTGAATAGAGTCTTTTTCTCGCATGGTAGGAGGTTAGAGAGATAGCACTTACTGATATGCACAAGCTATGTGAGCAATGAAGGAATTAGAGGGCTTTGGTACTACTGTATACATATTGACTAGATAGAATCATAGGTTTACCATTTAGACTTCATATGAAAGCATGGGAAAATGGATTCAACATACTAAGACAATACACCCCTGGAGCTAGTAGACAGATAGGCTGATTTGAGAAAAGCCAAGGTTCACCTAAGAGGAGCAAAGCAAGTTCTAGTGGTGGGGGGTCTTCCTGGTCCCATTTCAGTCTTTTTCATCGACATAGTCAGAAGCAATGGATGTTGAAAAACGCACAAGCGAAAGACCTTAGTCAGCGGAAGAAGACACTCTCAATCCGATCTAGCAAGAAATGCTTTACCGATAAAGTCAAGCGAGAGACAGTAGATTCTTTCTTACTTTATCCAAATCCAAGAAATTTGACTAGTGCCAAGAAAGATGCAGTATCCAGTTGTAGAGCGACGCGTCATAGGGAAGCTGGCCCAATCTGAATCACAATAAGCACGGAGCTGTGTAGAAGACTGAGATGAAATAAGAATGCCTTTGCCAGCCCGATGGACTTGTGAAGTGGACAGAAGTTCCATAATCGAGATCTGGGCAGGAAGATTTTCTTCAACTGGTTCGGTCTGTATGAGATATAGAAAGATGGCTTCGACAAAGCAGGCTGAGTCCCAACTGGACTGTGGCTGCGAATGAAAAATTCTTCCAGATCTGGAAGAATTGACTGATGCTGTCTCTAGTACAAGGGTATTGATGCAAAGATCATCAAGCCTCAATGGAATGGACCTAGCCAAGTGTAGGATAGCCGTTCTGCTAGGCTTCCCCGCCATGTCGATGGGAGACAGAGTGTGGGAAAACTTGTTAAGAAAACTCATTGAAGTAACAGACATGATACCTTTTCAAAGATTCCTTTCTCGAGAATGAGCACTGTAAACTATCCGCTTCAAAAGGAAAAAAAGAGGAACCTTAGTACCAAATGCTTGGCAATCCGGTGGGGGTGAAGGGGAGGGTTTAAATAAAACAAAGAGATAAAATGAAAAGAAAATTTTCCATTTATCAATATAATGAGGTAGACGGTTCTGCTATAATCTCAACTGAACCCACTCGTTATTCACCTGGATCGAAATTTCCATTTCAGAATCTTCTCCATCTGAAAGAAGTTGTTCTATCGGGGGCCCCCAGGTCTCAGTTTCGCTTCTTCCACTATGAGCGGAAATGAACTGACTTCTTCTCCCCAACCAAAAAATGAAAATCTGAATGACGACTTTACTAAGACTAAGATTTCTCGTTTCTTTCAAGAAAGAATGGAGGAACTAGGACTTGACTTGCCATCTACTTGGTCTCTAGACGACTTTCTCCGTATGGTGCTTGGGGAAGATGAGGTGCTAGACCCGCTATCTGATGTTTACTCTAACCTTGTAGAGTGTGGATTTATAAGTTGCTATTGGGAAGAGTTTTTCGACTTTATTCAATTAGTTTATGGAATCATCTAAATGTTTTGTCGAGCCCTGCTTTCTGGTTTGATGTTATAAACTATGGATTAGTAATTTAGTGAGGGATTGGGGTTATGGTCGGGAAGACCCCCGGACGTAGTCTGTTGCAGGGCGAACCGGGTAACCAAAGTCACGAGTCGAATAAAAGGTAGTTCGCTGAATGCAAGAGGTGTTGGTTCGAATCCAACTCGTGAGAATAAAGACAGACTAAGGGCAGAAAGATGTGTTATGTTAAATGGCAGAATCGGTGCGTGAGAACAGAAGGGAAATGGATCAAGCTTTACTGAACTACGGTTGGTTTGGGTCAAGCCGGGGAGAAAAAAAGTACCAGCCACGTCTTGACAAGGAAAGCGAATGCTTAACGCGAGCAATTCCAAGATCGGGTTCTGCCACCAACTCGACTTCGGTAGTTGATATGGTTTCTTTCACCAGGAGGTGTCTAATAGTCAGGAGTTAGTCAGCGGAGCCTGAGAATTCCAAAATGAGTCAGCGCGGGTAGCACCAGTCTTGATTGACTTTCCTTCTTTCAAGTCAGAATGTGTTCCTGCTGCAAGAGTGGCAGAAAAGGGCCGTTGTCTACACTGATGTCAGGAGAAGAGGGGGGCCGGAGAAGACGAAGAAGCTCCCCTTTTTTATTGAATTGAGTACTGGAGCGGAGGACAAGGTCTTTCTTTCTGAGAGCTCTACCACTTCTAGAGGATGAGCATCTTTTTCCACTGATTGGGAGAAAGCATCAGCTGCTTCGGATACGTAAGCTGCTATTGACAAATATAGCTATTCCTTAGCTCAGTGCTTGTTCACCTTAGCTCATGTTCATTAGCGAATCTTAGCTCTTCGATTCATTAATCGACCACACCTGATTTCGCTACAAGCCTCTTTGGCACTGGTAGCCTAGAGGGGGGAAGAATGGGGATAAGGAATAAAGACTGAGCCTTAGCATGCAATGCAGAGAAGAAGGGGTAAGCGATCACAAGAAAGCTCTATGCTAGGATCTCCTGGAATCGCTTTCAGACTATCGACTCTGATAGGATTCTCTTTTTCCGGGTGAACTCTTTCAAGAAAGTCAAGTGCTCTCCCGGCCTCCTAGCTTCAGAAACTGCTTGCTGTGACTTAGGATTTATGACTTACTTTCCATAGGTGCTTGACTTGTGGCGAAGGGAAAGGCCTGTTTCAACTAGATTTTCTGCAAAATGGAATAATCTTGGAGAAAGAGTACCGCCCCGAAGCTTCTTTAAAGAGGCTAGGCTGATTCTTCTCTTACTAGACTACTTTTTCTGATAGAGCAGATAAGCCTGACAAGTAGGTGGAAGTCTTCTTTTTTGGTTGAAAGCACACATCAAAATGACTTGGAAATCAGTAACTAAGTGAGAGAATGGCTTAGATGAAATGCAGTTCGCGCATACAAAGAATCATTCTATCCTTTCTCGCTGCCGTCAAGGAGTAAGAAAAGAGTGATAAATGCTTCCTTAGGAAAGGCTAAGAAGGCCGGTCGTAGATCAGGGGACTCATTGTACTGGTTACTGCTATAGCTAGTGCTGTACTGACTTACTGTACTGGTGCTAGTGGACTTACAGAGCTGTAAAGAGTACTATCTTGACTGGTAAAAAGAAAGCGTCCGATCAGATCTATCAAGAGATAGTGGTTCGCCCTCACTTCGATCGTCTAAGCAAGGACTAGGCTGTCGAGTGAGGATTGGCTGATGGGAGTTTCATCGGTACAAATAGGCCGGTTAAAGACGAGTAGTCAGGGTACGACGAAGCCCGCGGGGTGACACATGGTTGTACTGGTCAGCTTTGGGCTGGAGATCACCGATTGACTGAGCGTGCTTTGGCAGCTCGTGGTGGAGTACTCTCTGACGGATTCGCTCTATTTCCTATTCTTGAGGGAGTGATCGAGATTAAGCCGCGTGGCGAAAAACAAAGGACTATTCGCTCTTTGGGGTGGGCCTTTCGTATCCGAACGGGGAAAGGACAATTATTCAGCGCACTCAAATCTAGTGGATCTGGTTCACTATTCATGAAAAGCCAGGGTTGAAATGTTAGGGTCAAGAATTCTTACTAATAATAAGAAAGAGTTAAGTAAGGGCCTCCAACGCCTATAAATAGAAGCTTCTTTCTCTATTTGGCAAAGAGAGACGTAGAAGTCAGAAAGAAAGACTTTCAGTAACACTTATTCCAACAACACTCTTATGGATATCGCTGGAAGACTTGCAACAATTCAGCAAGAAATAGGTCAGGTGGAAAACGAGAAACTCCAACGAGAGCAAATGCTTGGTCTCTTCTGGGAACACATGCCGGCGATCGATCCAAGTCTCATACGAGGATCGTATGCTGGCTATACAGAATCAAATCCAAGCCCTCGAAAACCGAAAGAGGGCCCTCCTTCTCGAACAGCAGGAGCTTCTTGTTCAGGCTGCCACACGTGATCCCCCGAAAGATTAAAAGAAATGAGCATTAGCTCTTTCTAAATAAAAGAAGGAGTCCGTCGACCAAAAGTAGTGTGTGTTCCAGGGCTTTCTATCTACTCCTAGATTGCTTTTATTTGGTGTGTTTGCATGTATGGTATGGGAAAACCCCTAGTGTAAAATGTTTACTACCTTTAGCTATGCTAATATAATAATTAATTAATACTTATTCCCAGAAAAAAATTCCTTTTTGAAAAAGGTGGGTTAACTAACGAAAGAAAGATGGAACCAGATGCGTTCTTAAAAGAAAGCGCTTTGCCTTACCTATGATGAAAGGAATAATAGACTTACATCACGATCGACTAAAATAAAAGGAAAGTCGCCCCAGATAGGGAGATATGGGTTCAAATCCAATTCGTGAGCACATGGGTAATGAAGCAAGGCTATTGAATAGCCTTCTTTGTCATTTGAAAATTGGAATTATTGGATTTATAAGCCGTGGAGCCAAAGATGCTGCCCTCTATCAAAATCAGACTTGTACCATCGTTCCCCGTCCTTTTCGGATAAGAAAGTTAGTAGCTCGCAAGTGGTTATACCAAGGAAGCGTGATGCGGGGGCACACACAAAAGCCCGACATATATTCAGCTTGCCACACTTTGGATGATAGTAAAAACCCTGGACCTAAATAGCCCTTTTGGAGAGAAAAGAAAATTGACACTTAAAACCAACCCTCGAAGAAGGGTCAATACCATTGGGTTACGAAGCGACTCGAGGGGTCATACATTGTACAACAAGCGTTTGAATTATGGAATGGTGCGAAACAAAATGTTCAATATTTACACAAATGGGGTTCCCCTCCCGGAGCGTGTTTATTAGCTCCCCCATCATCATATTTACATGAGCTAATACTCCAACGCCCTTGAATTGAAAGGTCCATTGTAACGAAAAAAAGTGGAAAAAAGACCTCCACGTCCCAGAATGAAACAAAGACCAGAGTGCAAAGACTCAGTGGCATTTTTGTTTTTGCCTTACTGAATGCCGGGTCGTACTGATGAGACATCGAACGGATTAAGTGGGTCCCGTATGGTAAGATGGATGGGAAACGCTGATTCTGTGAACAATGGATAGATATGATTTTGAGGAGTCTATCTGGAGGCTTGTAGTGCTGGATCGCTGAACAATCAAAAAAGGCCAATACTGACCAACGTGCCTACCCCAACCACGCATCGACCTCACAGCCTCCCAGCTCAAATGACAAGCATAACGAATTCTATAGTATAGCCTCGCCCCATGTTGCGGAAGCTCCGTTTTTCCGTAAATTTCTTTCTCATAAATGGGTGAAATGGGTCTCGGGCTGTTAAGAATGAGATAATTCTAGAGGCGGCGGAGGGGGAAGGAAGAGAGAAGGAAGTCACGGAACACAAAGTGGATTCCATATGTATTGAAAGAGTTCGGTTCACAACAGCCGATTCCATATCCATATCCATAGGCATTCTGGCTTGATGAATGCTATCTTGCTTGAAAAATCCCTTCCTTCTTAATTTGCCTTATTCAACAAAGGGTATAAGACTTCTCTCATCCCACTACCGCACTATCCATGTCTTATTCTTAGACTCTCCTACCTGCTCCAAGATGATAGATCGGATGAAAACAAGAGAGAAGGAGCTGCTATTGAATCCGGTCTTAGATGGTTGGAAGACAGAAGCAATAGCATGATAGGAATAGCAGATTTAATAGAGATCACATCACAATAGGATGAAAACGAGACTTCTTATCTGCTTTCACGTGGAAATGGGATAATGTCAAAATGCCTTTGAAAAGCAACTAGTCTTGATGCCAGTCTGGTTCAAGGACACAAAGAGCTCAGTTCGTTAGACGTCTCAAGACTTTCAGAGGAAGAAGAGAAACTGGAGGTCACGATCCAGCGTTTGATTGCCAAAACAAAAAAGAGGATACAAAAACTCAGTTGCTTCGTGATTTGAACAAGGTATCTAAGGATTTGGCAGAATGGAAAAACTTTGAAGAGGAGATCAAACGAGCAGATGACAACTGGTATGGGGGAAAAGAGAGACTAGCTCAAGCCAACACCAGTTGGCAACTTTTCAAGGAGCTTTAAAAGCTTTCCAATTTAATTTATAAGGGTTGGATTTCAATTCATGTAACTTTACTTCGATTTTCCCTTTCGAATCAGAACTTCCCTCAGTCTTCTCTTCATTTGGCTTTACCGCCACTTACACTGGGCCAACTTCACTCGAGTCAAACTTGGCCTCACGGAAGTTTGAACAAGCGGGTGAATCAAATTCTTTAACTGGGTCTTTTTTGGTCTTTTAAACTTTGACTTCCCATTTTCTGTACTGCATCGTTCCAAAATTTACCACAGTCTGCTTTTCCGGAGAACTCCCTCCCTTTTGATTTGAAGACTTTCTTGCTTGCCGCCGGCTCAAGCTACAGTCTATCTCCTCCTCTTCCTACCCTATCCTCCTCAATGGATCTCCGCATGGCTAGTTCCGAGGTACAAATGGCATTCGACCCCCTCTCCCCGTTTGTTTTGTGCATGGAGAGACTCTCACAGGCCATTAGCAAGGCAGTGGATTTTGGGGCCTGGAAGCCTGGGAAGAGATGGGCCGAAGTTATCTCCCCTCTTCTTCGCCGGCGACCTTATTCTCTTTGCGGAGGCAAGGTTAGACCAAGTGCAGATTATCTCGGAGTGCTGCTTTTTGCGCTAGTTCCGGGCAGAAAGTGAGTGATTCTAAGACCAGAATCTTCTGCTCTCGTAATGTTCCCGCTTCCTTAGCCAATCGGTTGAGTACTGGTTTCGGATTTGAATTGACTAACAACCTGGGCCGTTACTGGGGAATGCCTCTTCTCCATGAGAGGCTTAACTTAACAAGAGCACGGTCAGGTTCATAGTGGATAAAGTGCAGCAGAGATTGAATGGGTGGAAAGCGCAGCAAGAGAATTCACTGCTTTTGTGCCAACCTTCTCGCCTAGAAGCTAAAAGGAATCAATCTAAAAGGGGGGCGAAGTTACGGGTCTCTTTAGAGATAGGGTATGGGGGGGGGCGGCTTTCTTGTGGTAGTAATTGCGAACATCTCTCCTTTTTTCTTAGCGTGCACAGTTTGCTTGCATGCCGCCTTAGGCACATCTCTCTTTCTTAGTTTAACGCTGGCCTAATGAATGAAAATCAGTCTTTTAGTAAGCCGTATATAAGCAGCTGTTTAGTGTATAAGC